TATATTTGTAGGATAGATAGAATAAAAATTTACCGGAAGGGCCCGGAATTAGGCCAATGGAATTCTGTCTGCTATAATCTATAATAATAAATAAAAAAGGTACTTCTGAATTTATCTCATCCTTTAATATTCTCTTTGTTGAGTAATAACTTAATCCTTCAATAAAATACTCTTTGCAGAAATATCAATAGATATTTCACCCCAGCCCTTTCCATTTTGTCCATTTCGAAAAAGAATTAGATATTCTATTAGTTCATCAATCTTGACAAGAATTCAATCTCCATGAATATGGATATAAGAAAGAATAAGAAAAGATTTTTTATATTGTAATTACATTCTTTCTTTTTTTTTTTTCGTTCCTACTCTTCTTTCTAAGAAAAAGTGAAGGGGGACCTTTTAAAAAAGAAAGTAAAAGATTATTTCGTTCCGGATAGCTATTTCTTTAATTAGTGGATAGGAGCATACTCTGGATCGGAATTATGGGGAGTACTGCCTGATCATTTCTACTAATTTAAAGCCCCAATTAGTATTCCTTTTATGCAGAAATATCCCTTGGATAACTTACATAATCTCCGTTACTAATCCTTTATGTACCTTGGTGTTCCTAGCCATCCACTTATTTTTGTCCAATCCCCCCATTATCATTTTATCATTATGGTATTAACATACCTCGAAAAGATAATGAAAACAAAACTCCATATGGTTGGCTTTTTGAACCCGCTTCAAGTCGTGATTGATGCCTAATCAATCCATCTTGGGATAAACAATCTCTATTTTTTATGTTTATTTCCAATTAATTCTTGTACATAGGAAATGAGACTCAATCCTTTTACTGCGAATTTATAAGCTGTTTTATTTCACTCATATAACTATCCGATTTAGCTTATCAACCCATTAGTTTATGAACCCGAATGATGAATAAAAAATGACAATATTTATTCAATTTATTCAACTTCTCCCCTAAAAAAAAAAAAAAAAGAAAGGGAATGGGTAAAATTTTATGTCTCAACGAATCACACGTAGAGATATTGATAACACGCATAGAGTTAATGGTATTTCATAACTAATTGATTGAGCAGCAGCTCGTAGCCCACCTAAAAAGGAATATTTATTATTTGATCCATATCCTGACATAAGAAGTCCAATGGGCGCAATACTTGAAATGGCGATCCATAAAAAAACACCGATATTGAGATCGGATAGAACAAGGTTAGAGCCAAAAGGAATTATTAAATAACTTAGTAGAATTGATATGACTGCTATGGAGGGTCCAATACTGAATAAACGGGTATTTCCTCTAGACGGAAGAAGATTCTCTTTGAAAAGTAGTTTTGTGCCATCTGCTAGAGCTTGAAGAATTCCCAACGGCCCGGCATACTCAGGTCCAATACGTTGTTGTATCCCCGCGGATATTTCTCTTTCTAACCACACAATTGCTAGTACACCTATTGTGATTCCCAATACAGGAGTAAAAATAGGTATGATCATCCATATGCTCCCATAAAACTCTTTTAAGTATTCCAATCTGGAAAAAGAATTGATATCTTGTACTTCTGGTGTATCAATTATCATTTCAACGATCAACTTCTCCCATAATTATATCTATGCTACCTAGTATCGTCATAATGTCAGCCAATTTCATTCTTTTAACTAATTGAGGAAGAATTTGCAAATTGATAAAACCTGGAGGTCGAATTTTCCATCTCCAAGGAAAAACATTCTGATCTCCTATCAGAAAAATTCCCAACTCTCCCTTTGGGGCTTCGACTCTCACATAAAGTTCTTGTTTCGACAATTCAAAAGTGGGAGAAGTCTTTTTACTAATAAATCGATATTCAAAATCATTTAATTCGGGATTCCTCGCTCTATCAAAGCATCGGATTTCTAAATTCTCATAAGGCCCCCCTGGAATTCCTTCCAGAGCCTGTTGAATAATTTTTATAGATTCCACCATTTCACCAATTCTTACTAAATAACGAGATAATGAATCTCCTTCTTTTTGCCATTGGACTTCCCAATCAAATTCGTCATAACACTCATAATGGTCAACTTTACGAAGATCCCATTGCATTCCGGAAGCTCGTAGCATTGGTCCTGACAAACCCCAATTTATTGCTTCTTCTACACCAATAATGCCCACTCCCTCAACTCGTTCTAAAAAAATAGGATTACGCGTAATAAGTTTTTGATATTCAGCAACCCCTGTTAAAAAATAATCGCAGAAATCCAAACATTTATCTATCCATCCATGCGGTAGATCGGCAGCTACTCCTCCTATACGAAAATAATTATGCATCATTCTCATGCCGGTGGCAGCTTCGAATAGATCATAGACTAATTCTCTTTCTCTGAAAATATAGAAGAAAGGAGTCTGTGCACCAATATCTGCCATAAAAGGGCCAAGCCATAATAAATGAGAAGCTATACGACTCAACTCCAACATAATCACTCTAATATAGCTGGCTCTTTTAGGTATTTGAATATTTCCCAACTGTTCTGGTGCATTTACGGTTATTGCTTCTGTAAACATAGTAGCTAAATAATCCCAACGTGTTACATAAGGCAAATATTGTATAATTGTTCGGTTTTCTGCAATTTTTTCCATCCCTCTGTGCAAATAACCCAGTATTGGTTCACAGTCAATAACATCTTCACCATCTAACGTAACGATGAGTCGAAGAACACCGTGCATTGATGGGTGATGAGGACCCATATTGACTATCATGAGGTCTTCTCTTGTCGCTGGTACATTCATAGGTTTTCCCCCGATTCATTCTTCCTGAAACCGAAAAGAAGTTCATCAAAATTCAAGATCCACTAAATCAAATAATTCAAAAGGACTCTTAAAATTAACGAATTTTTGTCTCCCGAATACCCAACTGACCAATTAATTCTTTATAACGTACTCTATTTTTCTTTGCCAAATAAGACAGCAACCGTTGTCGTTTTCCCAGAATTTTCCGTAGACCTCTTTGAGATAAATAGTCTTTTCTGTGCAATTCCAAATGTGAAGTAAGTCTTCGGATCTTATTGGTGAAACTGAATACTTGAAATTCAACAGATCCCCTATTTTCTCCTTTTTGAGAAATAACTGAAATGAATAAGTTTTTTACCATAAAACAAAATCTTCTCCTCCCTCCCCCCCTTTTTTTATTTTTTTGAATTTTACCCATCAGTAATAATAATAGAATTAGAATAATAATATAATGTTGGTCATTTTAATTGGGTATATGAAATAATCTTAATTTCGTTAGGGATACCTAGTGTATAAAATTAACTTAGTCAATATCAATAAAAAATCTAATTTTCAATTGGATATAGGGGATAGAAATAGGTATATTTTTGGATTCACAAATCACAAAAGAGATTAGACCTAAAATAAAAAATAAAAACATTCTTTTGATTCATTTCTAAATCCCCTATTCATGGATGAGAATGTAATGTACACCATTACATGTGTGCATTTGTTTACTTTCATATACTAGATCTAGTAAGGATATATAAAAACATATACTAGATCTAGTAAAGATATAAAAAATGTGATATCAACGAATTTTCAATCGTGGATACATATGTATCCTTAATATACTGAAACAACTACCATTATTGTTATCAAACCAATAGCGATTCATACAAGCTAAATCTTCTAATCGATAATTGGGCCAGAGAAAGAACTTTAATTTTTTTAATTTAATTAATTGATTTTTATCTCTATCAAGATATGTGTTTTCATCCAAAAAGTTATTACAGCTGTTGCCATTGCAAAATCCCGGATGTCTAGTCATACCACTCCTCTTTCTCAAATTGAAACAAATTAGAATTCTAAATTTTCTACGACGCCTAGGCGATAAAATATTTTCAGGAACAAACAAATCATAATGATTTTTGTCTTTATTTCCAATCATCTTTTGATATCTTGCGCTGAATTTCTCAAGATTCTTATTATCAACATATCTTTCTTCTCGGTATCTTTGATTTGTTTGGAACTTACTCTTATGAACCAATGAAATACCTATAGTTTGATACATAAAAAATTGTCCATCATTTTTTACAGACAGACGAATTGGTTCGATAATAAAAAGACCTCTTTTCATCAATTCTGGAAGAGTTAAATTTTTATGAACCGGTATTAGATCCAAACTCATTTCTCCCCTTTGAATAGAAGATATAAAAATTTCTCTTGGATTTATCAGCCTAAGCAAGAGACAATATACCTTGATATTATTGATCATTTTTTTATTTAAAAAATCATCCCATCTCAATTGAAAAAGCAAATATCTTTTTAGGAAGAAATCGAGTTCCGCTTGCGTGTGATTCTTGAATTGCTTGTTCTTTGTACGTTTTTGCATGTCTGAGTTTGATCCTGCTGCATAATCTTCTTCAATATCTTTTTCGTGGTTTGAGAAGACTGATTCCAGATTTACTTGGTTTTGTACATCTGATACAAGATCTATTTGTTCTGCGGATTCTTTTTCTTCTCGATTTTGATTATCTAATTTAAAAAGTTTTTTTTCATTGGATGGTATAAAAAAATTCCCTTTTTGCGTTTTATTGCTATTTCCATTTTTACTATAATTTTTATTTCCATTAAAATTTAAAAGAAGTAATTTGATTGGTATAACCCACGCTTTCGTTTTATATGTATTATAAAGTAGCACAAATTCTGGGAAGAACCAAGATTCCAGATTCGATATGGAACGATTTAGTATTTCTTCATTCATCCCCATCCAATCAAAAACAAAACCTTTTTGATTGGATGGTTTGATTTCTTGACCTTGTGTGAGATAAAAAAGACCTTTATTCTTATCAATTTCAATTATTTGAAAAATATTTGACCCGGCCTTGGTATTTTTATTTCTGTCGATACTGGTATTGATCCAGGCCTCAATATCGAACTTCTTTCTATTTTTAAAGCAAAAATGGAGAATTTTCCAATCAAAATATTTTCTATCCGGTTTTTTTTTTTTAGACTCTATATACATAATATCATCTTCGTCTAGGTAATTATTGATAGGGATATCCCCCAGTATATCAAAAAATTTTCGTTTCTGCGTGTTATAATTATCAGAAATATCTTGGTTATTACTTACTTGTAATGGTAATCCATAAACAGATGAGTCATTCTTATCTTCATAATTAATAGATTTATATGCTAAAAGGTCATATCTATAGTGTTTTTTAAAACTTTCTTTTTGATTTGTTAAAGAGCCTGCTTCATAATCATTTTGTTTGCTGTAATGAATTAATTGATCTTTTTGAGCGAAATCCCATTTGTTTAAACCATTATTTTGATTTTTAACCACACAATGTTGATTTATTCTATTTCGCCACTTTTGTGGCACTAATCTAGACCATATAATTGGAGATAAATATTTATATTGATAATGACTCCTTAACCAGTTTTTCCATTGATTCATTCCAGAATTACGAAGTTTCTTAGGTCTTAATTTATAATGAAATATTTCGTGTGCTTCAAAATAATCTTTTCTTTCGTTCTTAAGAAAAAGAGATGTTCCGTTATATTGAAAGACAGATCTTAACTTATACAAGTTAATAACTTGGGTTTGTGATAATTTGTAAAATACATATGCTTGTGATAAGTAGGAGAAATCACAAAAAATCTGCGAACTCTTATTACTAATATTAGAAACTGACTTTTTTATAATCGAAATAAAGTGAATTTTATTTTGATTTGTTTTACCAATTCTTTTTTGATTTCTTTCATTATTGTAAATGTCTTTATCAATAATTTTTTTTGTTGATTCAATAAAAAATTGTGCATTGGTTATGGGAATATTAATGAGACATAGAAAAATATCTATGTATATTCTTTCAATTAAAACTTTTATAAAATAATGCGATTTGCGAATTAATCGAGAATTCCTTCTTTTTAATATTTTCCAAATATTTTTTTGTGATGCTAATCTTTTATCATTATAACCAGCTTTGTTAGGTCTAATATTTTTCTCTGGAGTTAGAAAGAGTTTTTTCTTGTCTTTTATAATGTTTTCTCTTTTTTTTCTGATTGTGCTTGTTCTATCAGTTAGATCTTTCATTTTTTTTTCTGTCGGTGAATAATTTGTCCAATTCATAGATCCAATTGGAATAGACGATTTATGACCGATCTGATTATTGATTATCGAATCCTTTTGTTTTTGAATTTCACTAGATTCATATACTTCTCTCAATCCAAATAATAAAGTTGGATTTATTTTTAAGAGTTCTTTTATTATTTTTTTTATAAATAGAACACTTTTAATAACCCATTTTTTTGTTTCTTTTAAGGCCCTTAAAAATCTAAAAAATTTTGTTCGTTCTTTTAAAACTCTTAGAAGCAGAAAACACTTGTTTTTAGATTTTCTAATTCTTTTTTTCAGTTCTTTCAAAATGGGTTTAAAAAAGGACGATCGTTTTCGGGGAGAACCAAAAGGCAGATCAGTTTCCATTCCCCAAACCGTTAAAAAACAAAATTTTGTTACTTTATTTTTCCTTGAATCTTTATCAAGGGACCTTTCTTGAGGTTTGCGCCAAGGTTTCAGACAGAAAGGAAATAGGATCTTTATTTGAATACCGTCTGTTAACCAATTTTTCGGAAATTCTGTTTCTGATAATTGAACACCATTATAGGTGCATTTAACATGCATTTCTCTATTCCAATCCTTTAAATCTTCGGACCACTCGGGAGATTGAAATAATAACATACGACCGATGTTTTTAACTATTATCAATGAAGGTAATATAAAATATTTTCGAAAAATTGATTGGGTTAATAACAAGCAACCTCTTATTACTTGAGCTAATACGACGGCATCCCAGGCTTCGGATATTTTTATCCGTTCTTTTTCCTCTCTTTTGGCCTTCTCTCTTTTCTCCCCCGTCTTTTCCTCATCATAATTCACAATTTTTAATTCTTTGTTTTTCTCCTTGCTATTTTCAAAAATAAGTTTTTTCAACCCAGAAATATCAAAAGAAAAAAAGATGGGTTTATATATTCTGTCCAAAAAAAGGGGGGAATGCACATTTGTTTCAAAGAGTTCCCGAGTAACCACTTTACGTCTTTGAGCGCGCATGGAGCCTTTAATTAGATCTCGACGAAAATCTGATTGTTGTGAATAACGGATCAAAGCGACTTCTTTTGTTTGCTCAGAATTATCAATATTTTTATCCTTGTTAGTGTTAGCAGTATAAGTATCGGCCTTACGTCGCTTTTTAGTAAAAATCACTACATGTTTGGATTTTCTTGAACGAATCTCTTGGTACACTACTAAAGTTTCTCCAATTTCTCCTTCACCCGCATTCTTCCTTAATTTGTATGACCATCGCGGGACTTTTTTACTGATTTCTTTTATTCCAATAGGTTTTTTTCTAATTGTTTGATCCTTCGGGTCAGTTATAACTCTATCGAAAAAAAAATTTAAAAATTTTGCTCGATCTTCTGAATCTGAATCAACCTTTCCTTGTTCTGGAAATAGCAAAAATTTTTTCAAATTATAATTCGAT